CTAACCTCTCAGTGACTAATGATCAAGTGAGACAGAAATTCTTTAGTTCGGATTTTTCTGGTAAAAAAGAAGAGGGAATTCTGGATTATTCAGAACTTAATCGAATCGTGTGTTTGGATCATTGTAATCTCATATATCCTGCCGTTCTCCACAAAAATTCTGATTTATTGGCAAAGAGGCGAAAAGGTGGATTCATCATTCCATTCCAATCGATTCACGAACGAGAGAAAGAACTAATACCCCGCTCAGGTATCTTGATTGAAATACCTATAAATGGCATTTTCCGTAGAAAAAATATTCTTGCTTATTTCGACGATCCTCGATACAAAAAGAAGAGTTGGGGAATTACTAAATATGGAACTATAGAGACGTATTCAATCGTAAAAAAAGAGGATTTGATTGAGATTGAGTATCGAGGAGTTAAAGAATTTGGGCCGAAATACCAAATAAAAGTAGATCGATTTTTTTTCATTCCTGAGGAAGTGCATATCTTACCCGAATCGTCTTACATAATGGTACGAAACAATAGTATAATTGGAGTAGATACACGAATCACTTTAAATACAAGAAGCCGGGTAGGTGGATTGGTCCGAGTGGAGAGAAAAAAAAAAAGGATTGAACTTAAAATCTTTTCTGGAGAGTTCCATTTTCCTGGAGAGACAGATAAGATATGTCGCCACAGCAGTATTTTGATACCAACAGGAATGGGAAAAGCAAATTTCAAGGAATTAAAAAAACTGAAAAATTGGATCTATGTCCAACGGATCACACCTACCAAGAAAAAGTATTTTGTTTTGGTTCGACCCGCAGTCACATATAAAATAGCAGACGGTATAAATTTAGCAACACTTTTTCCACAGGATATGTTGCGGGAAGGGGATAATGCGCAACTTCAAGTTGTCAATTATATCCTTGGCAAACCCGTTGGGGGAATTTATGGCACAAGTAGTCAATTAGTTCGGACGTGTTTAGTATTGAATTGGGAACAAGATAAAAAAATAAAAGGGGCCTCTGCTTCCTTTGTTGAAGTAGGGACAAATGGTTTGATTCGGGATTTCTTAAGAATTCACTTAGTGAAATACCCTATTTCATATACCGGAAAAAGGAATAAGACGTCAGGGTCGGGGTTGATCTCCGATAATGGATCAGATCACACCAATATCAATCCATTTTATTCTAAGGCAACAAGGATTCAAGAATCGCTTAGCCAAAATCAAGGAACTATTCGTACGTTATTGAATAGAAATAAAGAATGTCAATCTTTGATAATTTTGTCATCATCCGATTGTTCTCGAATGGGTCCATTCGCCAGTATAAAATATCACAATGCAATAAAAGAATCAATTAAATCGACAATTCCAATTAGGGACTCGTTGGGCCCTTTAGGAATAGCCCTTCCTGTTGTGAATTTTTATTCATTTTACTATTTAATATTAATAACTCATAATCAAACCTTGGTAACTAACTATTTGCAACTTGACAATTTGAAACAGACTTTTCAAGTACTTAACTATTTTTTAATGGATGAAAATGGGGGAATTTACAATCCCGATCCATGCAGTAACATCATTTTGAATCCATTCAATTTGAATTGGTATTTTCTACATCACAATTATTATGAAGAGACATCCACAATAATTAGACTTGGCCAGTTTATTTGTGAAAATGTATGTATAGCCAAAAACAGACCACACCTAAAATCGGGTCAAGTTCTAATTGTTCAAGTTAACTCTGTAGTAATAAGGTCAGCTAAGCCTTATTTAGCCACCCCCGGAGCAACAGTTCGTGGCCATTATGGAGAAATCCTTTACCAAGGAGACACATTAGTTACATTTCTATATGAAAAATCGAAATCCGGCGATATAACGCAGGGTCTTCCAAAAGTCGAACAGGTCTTAGAAGTGCGTTCTATTGATTCAATATCGATAAACCTAGAAAGAAGAGTTGAGGGTTGGAACGCACGTATAACAAGAATTCTTGGAATTCCTTGGGGATTCTTGATTGGTGCTGAGCTAACTATAGTGCAAAGTCGTATTTCTTTGGTTAATAAGATCCAAAAGGCTTATCGCTCCCAGGGGGTGCAGATTCATAATAAACATATAGAGATGATTGTATGTCAAATAACATCAAAAGTGTTGGTTTCAGAAGATGGAATGTCTAATGTTTTTTCACCTGGCGAGCTAATTGGATTGTTACGAGCGGAACGAACGGGACGCGCTTTGGAAGAACTGATCTGTTATCGAGCTATCTTATTGGGAATAACGAGAACATCTTTGAATACTCAAAGTTTCATATCCGAAGCTAGTTTTCAAGAAACTGCTCGAGTTTTAGCAAAAGCCTCTCTCCGGGGTCGTGTTGATTGGTTGAAAGGGCTAAAAGAGAACGTTGTTCTGGGGAGGATGATACCTGTTGGGACCGGATTCAAAGGATTAGTGCGTCGTTTAAGGCACCATCACAACCTTCCTTTGGAAACTAAAAAGAAGAGTCGATTCGGGGGGGAAATGAGAGATTTTTTGTTCTACCACAGAGAATTATTTGATTCTTGCATTTGAGAGAATTCTTATAATATATCAGAACAATCATATCATTTATAATATAAATATAAGATTGAATGATTCTTAAGAAGGGATTCATCCTTTGTAACTATCTGCTATCTATATTCGATTTGGCCCGGTCATTTGATTTGGTATTGGTAATAAAAAAAAAAATAACGAATAGAAAGGAATTAACCAACAGCCAATCTTCGTTAGAAGAGAAGGTTCCATCGGAACATTTATTAATTTCCGCGTACCTGGTCTTTTTTTTTGTTTCAAAAAAAGAGATAAAATGTGGGGAGAAATGACAAGAAGATATTGGAACATCAATCTAGAAGAGATGATGGAAGCGGGAGTTCATTTTGGTCATAGTACTAGGAAATGGAATCCTAGAATGTCACCTTATATCTCCGGAAAGCGCAAAGGTATTCATATTACAAATCTTACTAGAACTTCCCGTTTTTTATCAGAAGCTTGTAATTTGGTTTTTGATGCAGCAAGTAGAGGAAAACAATTCTTAATTGTTGGTACCAAAAATAAAGTAGCCAATTTAGTAGCATGGGCTGCAATAAGGGCTCGTTGTCATTATGTTAATAAAAAGTGGCTTGGTGGTATGTTAACGAATTGGTCCACTACCGAAACGAGACTTCATAAGTTCAGGGACTTGCGAATGGAACAAAGGACGGGAAAACTCAACCGTCTTCCGAAAAGAGATGCAGCCATGTTGACGAGACAATTATCTCATTTGCAAACATACCTGGGTGGGATTAAATATATGACGAGGTTGCCCGATATTGTAATCATCGTTGATCAGCAAGAAGAATATACGGCCCTTCGAGAATGTATCACTTTGGGAATTCCAACGATTTGTTTTATCGATACAAATTGCGACCCAGATCTGGCGGATATTTCGATTCCGGTAAATGATGACGCTATAGCTTCAATCCGATTAGTTCTTAACAAATTAGTATTCGCAATTTGTGAGGGGCGTTTTAGCTATATGAGAAATCTTTGATTAATAATAACGATAAATTATTTCGGAAACCTCATAAATGTATAGAATCAGTTGCTATTCTTGAATTTCAAAAAAAGAGATAAAAAAAAATAGGGTATTATGTGATTAATTGGTATTCATAATATAAAAATAGGCAAATCGAAAAAGAGACGGCGACGGTTGAATCAAAATAATTCCTTTTTAAAGTTCTAGTTCTGTCAGAGGACAATATGGATGTTCTATCATGTTCCATCAATACCCTAAAAGGGTTATACGATATATCTGGTGTGGAAGTAGGCCAACATTTCTATTGGCAAATAGGAGGTTTCCAAGTCCATGCCCAAGTACTTATTACTTCTTGGGTTGTAATTGCTATTTTATTAGGTTCAGCTACTCTAGCTGTTCGAAATCCACAAACCATTCCGCCTGACGATCAGAATTTCTTCGAATATATCCTTGAATTCATTCGAGATGTGACTAAAACTCAGATTGGAGAAGAATATGATCCTTGGGTTCCCTTTATTGGAACTATGTTTTTATTTATTTTTGTTTCTAATTGGTCAGGGGCTCTTTTACCTTGGAAAATCATACAGTTACCTCATGGGGAGTTAGCCGCACCCACTAATGATATAAATACTACTGTTGCTTTAGCTTTACTCACGTCTGTGGCATATTTCTATGCCGGTCTTACCAAAAAAGGATTGGGTTATTTCAGTAAATACATTCAACCAACTCCAATCCTTTTACCCATTAACATTTTAGAAGATTTTACAAAACCCTTATCCCTTAGTTTTCGACTTTTCGGGAATATATTAGCTGATGAATTAGTAGTTGTTGTTCTTGTTTCTTTAGTACCTTTAGTGGTTCCTATCCCTGTTATGTTCCTTGGATTATTTACAAGTGGTATTCAAGCTTTGATTTTTGCAACTTTAGCCGCAGCTTATATTGGCGAATCGCTGGAGGGTCATCATTGACTAGCTTTTTTTTGAAATAGCCTAGCCTAATGCAATGTATGCATGTCTAAAGATAATTTACTTAGGTAACATCACTATACAAATATGTTATATATGATCCCAAGTAATAGTAAAAAAGATTACGATATTAGAGTATAGAATTCAAAAAAAAATGGAAAGAGATCTAAAAGATCTTTTTCCTAAAATATCTTTTTGTTACATTTTATATTTCCCTCCAATCAATATTCTAATATTCTATTTCGATTGTTCAGACAATTACAATATTAGGAGTCCTAATTAATTTGAATAGGAAATATCTGTTTTATGCGATTAGATTAAATAAATAAAAAAAAAAGACGTTCTATAGAATCATTCTCGTTGCCCTAGATTTCATTCAATTCAACGGTTGGTCAAAAAAAGATTTTAATTTTAAAACTAATAAATTGCATGAACTTAGATCAATCTGATATTTCTATGCAATTATTTAGCTTACTAAATTTGTCCATTTAGATTATATCTACGTGGGGTAGTAATAAATAAAAAGACGAAAGGGGTTTACACAAAATCTAAAAAACAAGATTTATAGTTAGGAGCGGGAGTTGAACTAGGTATATGTACTAGGTATATATACTGGCTATATATAAGCCGATTTTTGTGGATGTTTCGAAGACTGATTCTAGAATCCGATTGAATCTAAGATATGAATAGTTGGTTTACGTTATCGAAGAAACGCACGTATATATGATATTAGATATTGAATAGTTCTATATGAATAGTTCATTTGCCTTCCCTACTATTATGGATGGTGAATTTATATGAGGATTTCAATAGAAGCCCTTCCTCTTCGTCTGTGACTGTAAATTGAATGAATAAACAGATAAAATTAAGAAAAATATTGAAGAATTCAAAGAATGGTTCCGAAGAAAGAAATATAAGAACTATGGAAGAAGTTATATGAATTTACAAAAACAACATGGGTAGAAATGAAAAAAGAACTATTGAAGCAGTTCTGATGATTCAATAATATTATTACTTCAATTCAGAGTTCGTAGTTACTTCGACTGAATGAATCTTAACGATGAAATAATTAAGTTGATTGTATCATTAACTATTTTTTTTTGCGAGGAATTTATCATGAATCCACTGATTTCTGCTGCTTCCGTTATTGCTGCTGGATTGGCCGTAGGGCTTGCTTCTATTGGTCCTGGAGTGGGTCAGGGTACTGCTGCAGGCCAAGCTGTAGAAGGTATCGCAAGACAGCCAGAAGCAGAGGGAAAGATACGAGGTACTTTATTACTTAGTCTGGCTTTTATGGAAGCTTTAACAATTTATGGATTGGTTGTAGCATTAGCACTTTTATTTGCGAATCCTTTTGTTTAATCCTAGAAATAGGAAAGTGTTTTTTTTTTTTTTTCTTTGAACTTGCCGTTAGCTTTTTTTGAATTATATCAAGATTTCACTCTGCTAATTACTTATTCGTTGAGAAACTAACCCATAAGAAGAACTTGATTTGAGAATGGAGAATTAGCTTACTGACTCGTTTTCCGTTCTTAGTCCAATGGAACCCCCTTTTTTTTAAAAAAAGTGTTGCAACAACCAAAGTATTTTGCAATTGATCTGAGACTTGGTACCTAATTTTAATAAGTATCATTTTTATTGGGAATTCCAATTGACAAAAAATCCATTTCTAAATGGAATGAATTTGACTCTATTTCGTTAAAAAAAAAAAGAAACTAAATAAAATACAAAAATAACTCTGTTCGATTTTTTTAGTTTATCTATAAGAGGAGATCATAATGAAAAATATAACCGATTCTTTCGTTTCTTTAGGTCACTGGCCATGTGCCGGGGGTTTCGGGTTTAATACCGATATTTTAGCAACAAATCCAATAAATCTAAGCGTAGTGCTTGGCATATTGATCTTTTTTGGAAAGGGAGTGTGTGCGAGTTGTTTATTTCAAGAATAGGCTGGATTCAATCAGCTGGACTTTTTTTTTCGTTATAAGTTCTAACTAGGAAAAAAGGTGCATGATCTCGCGAATTACTTCTGAATAAATTAAGAAATCGGATGGAAGAACTATAGCATTTCGTGATTTATTGGTAAATCCACTTTGATTCTCTTATCAACCAATAATGTGGAACCATTACCATGGTTAAAGCTAAGCTGTTTAAAGTCCAGATCCTGCATGGTACTCTTTCTACCACTAAGATTAATACATAAATGGTTTCGAAATGAATAGTTGGAACTTTTTTCGATATAGAACACTCATGTCGATAAAATGATTTGAATCATTTATTGGAAAAATGTTTACCCCCTTTTTTTATTATTCCATTTTTGATTATTCAATATTGGATCAATGACCTATGTATAAAGTAAGAAACGAAGCATTTTTTGGATAAAAAAAAAAGAAACAACTTTGCTGACGATTGCATATTTTTCAGAAGAATCCTTCGAATATTCTGAAATTGGTGATCTGTTTCGAGATTTCTGAACAGAGAAGAAAGGATAGGCTCATTCCAAAAAAAAATATGGTAATTCCCCATACATAAGTAATTGAGCGTGAGAGCCAAATGAATTGAAAGATTCATGTTTGGTTCGGGAAGGGATCTTAAAATAAAAGTTTTGAATGAATGAAAAGAGAATCTACTTTCATTAAGTGATTTATTAGATAATCGAAAACAGAGGATTTTGAATACTATTCGAAATTCAGAAGAACTACGCGGAGAGGCCATTGAACAGCTGGAAAAAGCCCGGTCGCACTTACGGAAAGTCGAAATGGAAGCAGATCAGTTTCGAGTGAATGGATACTCTGAGATCGAACGAGAAAAATCGAATTTGATTAATTCAACTTATAAGATTTTGGAACACTTAGAAAATTACAAAAACGAAACTATTCATTTTGAACAACAAAGGGCGATTACTCAAGTCCAACAACAGGTTTTCCAACAAGCCTTACAGGGAGCTTTAGGAACTCTGAATAGTTGTTTGAACAACGAGTTACATTTACGTACTATCAGT